TATTAATATATACTRTRCTTTATTAAAAATTGAATTAATAATAATTTTATTTCTATTAATCTCCCAATAGATTATAATTATTTTACCACCAGGAAATATATTAATATATACTATACTTTATTAAAAATTGAATTAATAATAATTTTATTTCTATTAATCTCCCAATAGATTATAATTATTTTACCACCAGGAAATATATTAATATATACTATACTTTATTAAAAATTGAATTAAAAAAAATAGTTTTTTTATTAATTTTTTATTCAATTATAATTATTTGATCATTAGTTAAATTATTAATAAAAGTGTGTATGTATACGTCAATAATATACACAAATTCTATTAATCTCCCAATAGTTTTTGAAATTATTTGATTGTTAATATTTAATTCACCTTTTATTAATATAAAGTGATGATCTACTAATCTCCCAGTAGGTTATCATTATCTATATATTAGGGAACAATAAATATTAATCTATGATTATATCTAAATTAGTGTATAAGTTTTATTCTTGCTTAGTTTAATTAAGTTTTTGTATCAATTATATGTTTTTTATTTAATTTATTTTTTTCAGTAATAAGAATTATTAATTAATTTTATTATTATTAAGGTATACAATTATACTAGATTAAAATTGTGCCAGCATTCGCGGTTATACAATTTATTTAATTTAATTTTTTTAGTTTTAATAATTTTATTTATTGAAATAAAGATTTATTAATTTAGGTGGAATTTATTTTTAAATATTATTTTCTTAAAAATTTTTATTAAATTTAAATTTTTGACTAGGATTAGATACCCTATTAGTTTTAGTTTAAACTTTAACTTGAATACTATCAGTTAAGTTCTGTAAAACTCAAAGAATTTGGCGGTAATTTATTTTTTTAGAGGAATTTGGTTTTTAATTGATGAACCACGATAAATTTTACTTTACTTTTATTTGTATATCTCTATAATATGGAATGTTTTTTTAATATATTTTCTTTTTTTGTTAAAAAAATTATATTAGGTCAAGGTGCAGTTTTTGTTAAGTGAATTTGAATTACTTTAATAATATATATTTTGGATATTTTTAAAAACTAAAATTTGAAAAAGAATTTAATAGTAAATTTTAAATAATTATTTTTATTGAATTTTACACTAAATTATGTACATATTGCCCGTCACTCTCATTTTAGTTGAGATAAGTCGTAACAAAGTAATTTTACTGGAAAGTGAAGTTAGAAAGTCAGAATGTAGCTTAACTAAAAGCTGATTAGTTACATTAATAGGATAATAATTGTAATTCTTTCTGATTAATTTTTTAAAAATTTGTTTTATATATATTTATTTTTTAAGTATTAATAGAAATTTTTTAATTAATTACTACATTGGGTTTAATTTTTTTTTTTAAAATATTTTTTTATTACCTTTTGTATCAGGGTGAATTAATTTCTTTATTTATTTTTTATTCCCGAAATAAAAAGATCAATTAAATTTTTTTCTTATTTGTTTTAAAAAGTAGTATAAATTTATTTTTGTAGATATATTCTATTCGATTTTTATTGTATCTGGTTATTTAAGATTAAATTTAATTTTTTTTTTATTATTTTAATTAATATTTAATAAGGGATAATCTTTATTAATTAATAAAATTTATTTTAATTTACCTTTATTATTTTTTAAATTTTAAATTTAGTTATTAATATATTAATGTGTATTAAGTTCAATTTTATTTAATTTATTTTTTTATTAAATTTATTTATTTAATTTAAGATTAAATTTAATTTTGATTCAATTAGTAAAAGTTTAAATTTAAAGTTAAATGAATTCGACAAATATAATTTTCAACTGTTTATCAAAAACATTTTTTTTAGCTTGTATTAAAAGTATATTCTGCCCTATGAGATTTAAATGGCTGCAGTATTTTAACTGTACAAAGGTAGCATAATAATTAGTCTTTTAATTGAGGACTGGAATGAAGGATTTAATGAGAAATTTATTTTATTAATTTTAATTTTTAAATTTTATTTTTGGGTAAAAAAGCTCAATTATTTTTTTGGGACGAAAAGACCCTATAGAACTTTATTTATTTATTTAAAATTAATTTTAATTTTTAATTAATTTTAATTATTAAATTTTATTGGGGTGATAAATAAATTAAACTTTATTTAAATTATTCATTAATTTATGTTTTTCTTGACTTTTGTTTATACATTAAAAGAATAAGTTACCTTAGGGATAACAGCGTAATTTTTATGGAGAGTTCATATCTATATAAAAGTTTGCGACCTCGATGTTGAATTAAGATAAATTAAAGAAGAAGTATTTTTTAAATTAAGTCTGTTCGACTTTTAAATTCTTACATGATTTGAGTTCAAACCGGTGTAAGCCAGGTTGGTTTCTATCTAAAAATTATTTATTAATTTAGTACGAAAGGACCAATTAGTTTATTATTAATTTATTTTTTAATAGAATGAATTGGCAGATTAATGCTTTAAATTTAGAATTTAATTAGGTGAAATTATTCACATTCATTAATTTTTTACATTACTGGTTTATTTTTAATAGTTCTAGTGTTGGTTTCTGTAGGGTTTTTTACTTTATTAGAACGTAAGATTATAGGTTATTCACATATTCGTAAGGGTCCTAATAAGGTTGGTTATTCTGGTCTCCTCCAACCTTTTAGAGATGGTATAAAGTTGTTTTTAAAGGAGCAGTTTTTTCCTAGGAATTCTAATTTTTTAGTTTATTATATTTGTCCTTCATTAGGTTTAATTCAGGCTTTATTCATTTGGCTTTTATTTCCTTATTATATCAATTGTATTGATTTTAATTTTGGGTTTTTATTTTTTTTGTGTGTTTCTAGATTAGGTGTTTATAGTTTAATTATTTGTGGTTGATCCTCTAATAGAATTTATGCTGTTTTAGGGTGTATTCGGAGAGTATCTCAAGCTATTTCCTATGAAGTTTCATTATCACTAATTTTATTGAGCTTTTTTTTATTATGTGATAGATATAATTTAGTTAATTTTAATTTGATACAAGATACTAGATGATTTATTTTTTTTTCGTTTCCTATTTTCTTTTGTTGATTTTCTTGTAGTTTAGCAGAAACTAATCGCTCCCCCTTTGATTTTTCTGAGGGTGAGAGAGAATTAGTTTCTGGTTTTAATGTTGAGTACGGTTCAGGTGGGTTTGCAATACTCTTTATTGCTGAATATGCGAGTATTATTTTTATAAGAATAATTTCTTGTTTAATTTTCTTGGGGGGTGATTTTTTTTCTTTTTTCTTTTTTATTAAATTAATTATAATTTGTTTTTTATTTGTTTGAGTTCGTTGTTCTTTACCTCGTTATCGTTATGACAAACTTATATATTTGGCTTGAAAATGTTATTTACCTTTGTCTCTTAATTACATTTTTTATTTCATTTTAATGAAGCTGTTATTTTTATATCATTTTTTTTTGTAAAGTTACTAAATATTAATCTTTCTTTTACTTTCAAAGTAAATTCTTTGTATAAGATAAATAACTATCCGATAATTTTATCTCATATTTTTGCTAATATAGGATCTATAATAAAATATATAAAATATATTATAGTTAAAATTACACCTGTTTGTGTAAATGGTAATTCTACTGGTTGTGCCCCAATTCATGTTAGTAACACTACTAAGATAATGAATGTTCAGTATATGTATTGGCTAATAGGATAAAATGAAATTCTTTTAAATTTTATTTTTATAGAAAAAGGTAATACTATTAAAATTAAAATTGATAAAAAAAGAGCTATTACACCTCCCAGCTTATTAGGGATTGACCGTAAAATTGCGTATGCAAATAGAAAGTACCATTCGGGTTGAATATGAACTGGTGTTACTATAGGGTTGGCATTAATAAAGTTATCTGGGTCAGATAGTATAAATGGTTCTGCTAAGTTTAAAACTAATAGTCCTGTTAAAATTATTATTACTCCTATAATATCTTTAATCGAAAAATATGGGTGAAATGGGATTTTATCTATATTTGAGTTTAGTCCAATGGGGTTATTTGATCCAGTTGTGTGTAAAAAGAAAATATGAATAACTGTTATAGCTAAAATAACAAAAGGTAGTAAGAAGTGTAATCTAAAAAATCGTGAGAGAGTTGCATTATCTACTGCGAAACCCCCCCATAATCAGTTTACTAATATATTACCAATATAAGGGATAGCTGATAGTAGGTTGGTAATAACTGTTGCCCCTCAAAATGATATTTGTCCTCATGGTAAAACATAACCTAAGAATGCTGTTGCTATAGTTAGTAATATAATTACTACTCCAATTAATCATGTTTTAGTGTATTTATATGAACCATAGTAAATTCCTCGTCCAGTATGAATGTATAAACAAATAAAAAATAATGAGGCTCCATTTGAATGTAGTGTACGTATTAATCATCCGTAATTTACATCTCGAGTAATATGATTAACAGTATTAAATGCCATTTCAACGTCTGCGGTGTAATGTATTGATAATATAATTCCTGACAAGATTTGTATTACTAAACACATCCCAAGTAGTACTCCAAAGTTTCATCAAGCTGATAGATTAATGGGTGCTGGTAAGTCAATGATTGCATAGTTTACAATCTTTAACAATTGATTTCCTTTTCGTGTAGGTTTATTCATTAATTAATTACTCGTAGGGGTCCTTTATTGTGTTTTACTATTTTTGTAACTGAAATTATTGTTAATAACAAATATAATACTAATAATACTGTAAACATTATTGATTTTTCATTGTAAATTTTGGTCAGAGAGAAGTTTAAATTTCCTGTTTCTGTAATTTCTTGCTTTTCATTAATTTGTCTTGAGATTAATATTTCATCTGAAATGATCAGTATAATTAATATAACAAAAATTATATTAATATTAATTTTAAATTTTTCATTTGAGGCGATTCTTCTTATATATATGAATATAATTAGTAATCCTCCAATTATCATTATGAATGTAATTATAGCAAATCAAGATGAGGTTAAGATTTTATTAAAAAATATAATTACTGTAATAGTTTGTAATAGCAGTATTAATCCTATTGATATAGGGTTGTTTATAATTATAATCACTGAAGAAAAAATTATTATTATTTTAATTGTTAATAATTTAATTTCAGCTAATAGTTTATTATAAAATATAATCTTTGGAGGTTTAAGATGTATTATCATACTTTGCTGAAGTTTTAAAAGGATTATCCTTAATGTTGACTTACAAAATCATTATTTTTATTAAATTATTAAAACTAATGAATTTTTTTCCTATTTATATATTTTTTATAGGTATACTTTGTTTAATTTTAATTCGTAAACATATTTTATTGTGCTTAATTAGATTAGAATTTGTAGTTCTTTCTCTTCTTTTAATAATTCTTATATATTGTATAATATATGATTATTCTTTTTATTTGTATTTAGTTATAATGACTTTTTACGTGTGTGAAGCTGTATTAGGTTTAAGAGTAATTGTTTATATGATTCGGTGCTACGGTAATGATTATTTAAGAAGAATGTTTTTATGATAAAATTATTAATATACATGGTTTTTATGGCTCCTTTTTTTTTGTTTCAAATTTCATGGAATTTATTTCAGTTTATAATTTTATTAATAATAATTATATTTATTAGTTTTTCTGGGTTTTCCTTTTTTTCCCTAATTTCGTATAATTACGGTATTGATTATTATTCTTATGGTTTAATTATTTTAAGATTATTGATTATTTCATTAATGATTATTTCAAGAAACTCAATTAAAAATTCATTTTTGAATAATTTTTTTTTATTAGTAAATTTAGTTTTGTGTTTTTCTTTGATTTTAGTTTTTTGTTCTTTAAATATATTAATTATGTATTTATTTTTTGAGTTTAGATTAATTCCTTTATTAATTTTAATTTATACTTGAGGGTACCAGCCGGAACGCCTGATTTCTGGTTTGTATTTATTTTTTTATACTTTATTTGCTTCTTTACCTTTTCTTTTAATTATTATTTACTTTTTAATTAATGATATAACTTTATATTTTTGTATAGAATTTTTTGTTCCTTACAGTTTTATTATTTATTTATTTATATTTTTTGCTTTTATGGTTAAATTACCTATATTTATACTTCATTTTTGATTGCCTAAGGCTCATGTTCAAGCTCCTATTTCAGGTTCAATAATTTTGGCTGGATTACTTTTAAAAATTGGAGGTTATGGTTTTATTCGTTTTATAACTATTTATGAATTGCCTTTCTTAAGTTATAGATATATTTTATATTCTTTATCTTTAATAGGTTGTATTTTAGTGAGAATAGTTTGTTTAATTCAGGGGGATGTAAAGTGCTTAATTGCTTATTCATCTGTTGCTCACATAGGGATGTGTTTAATTGGTTTATTAACAATAACTACATGAGGAATATTAGGTGCTTATTTAATAATACTTTCTCATGGTCTTTGTTCATCAGGCTTATTTTGCCTAGCAAATTTTTCTTATGAGCGTTATGGTAGACGAAGATTCTTTCTTAATAAAGGTTTAATTAATTTTATACCTAGAATGTCATTTTTGTGGTTTATATTTTGTAGTTTTAATATAAGTTGCCCACCAAGTTTAAATTTTTTTAGAGAAGTATTTATTATTAATAGAATAATAATGTATTGGTATAATTCTTTTATTTACTTTATTTTTATTTCTTTTTTTTCTGCTTGTTTTAGATATTTTTTATACAGTTATATTCAGCATGGTATTCCTCATTTATTTTACTCTTATTCATCAGGGATGGCTCGGGAGTTCTTATTAATATTAATTCACTTAGTACCTCTACTCTTCTTAATTTTAGGTTTAAATTTTTTTTTCTAATTGAATTAGTTTATGTAAAATTGGGAATTGTGGGTTCCTAGAACCTAATTGGGCTTCAATCTGTTAAAATTAAATTATTACATGTATTGATTTTATATTATGCTTTCTTTTTTTTTTTTTTTTTTTTTTTCGCTGTTATTTTTAGTTAACAACTATTGTTTATTTTTGGAGTGAGAGATTTTTAGAATCAATTCATTCGGTGTTTTTTATTTATTAGTTTTTGATTGAATTTCTCTAATATTTATTTCAATTGTGTTATTTATTTCCTCTATAGTTATTTTGTATAGTTCTGATTATATGGGTTTATACACTTATTCTAGTAATCGTTTTCTTTTTTTGGTGGTTCTTTTTATTATGAGAATGGTTTTAATAATTATTAGACCTAATTTGTTGAGTATTTTATTAGGTTGGGATGGTTTAGGGATAGTTTCTTATTGTTTAGTAATTTATTATAATTCTATAAAAAGTTATCTATCTGGGATAATTACTTGTTTAACAAATCGTTTAGGTGATATTGGCTTATTAATTTCTATTTGTTGACTTATATCTTATGGTAGTTGACATTTTATATTTTATTTAGATTATTATTATCATTCTATTTTTTATATACTTATTATTTCTTCTTTTACTAAGAGAGCTCAGATTCCCTTTTCTTCTTGACTACCAGCAGCTATAGCTGCTCCTACACCTGTATCTTCCTTGGTTCATTCTTCTACTCTAGTAACTGCTGGGGTTTATTTATTAATTCGATTTTTTGACCAGTTAAATTTTAATAATATATATATACTTTTTTTTAGTTTAATAACAATATTAATATCTTCTTTTTGTGCTAATTATGAATTTGATTTAAAGAAGATTATTGCCCTTTCTACTTTAAGACAATTGGGTTTAATAATGAGATCATTATTTTTGGGTATAGTAAATTTATCTTTTTATCATTTGTTAACACATGCAGTTTTCAAGTCTCTTTTATTTCTTTGTGCTGGTATTATAATTTATTACATAAATAACAATCAAGATATTCGTTTTATAGGTTTGATAAGAAATTATATTCCTTATACTGTTTCTTGTTTTAATATTTCTTCTTTAGCTCTTTGTGGTTTTCCTTTTTTATCTGGTTTTTATTCTAAGGACTTAATTGTTGAGTTGATAAGAATAAATTTTTTAAATTTTTTTCTGTTTATAATTTTTTATTTTTGTTTAGGGTTAACTGCTTGTTATAGTATTCGTTTATTTTATTATTCCGTTTTATTCAAAAATAAGCATATTTCTTTATGTTTGGTTTTTGAAAATTTCACTCTCATAAGTTATAGAATTTTTTTTCTGAGTTTTTTTTCTGTTTTATTTGGTTGTATGATAATATGATTAATTAGATTGGATTTAGTTTACATTATCATTCCTTCTTATCTTAAATTAAGTTCTTTGATTTTTGTCCTTATAGGATTTTGAGTTGGTACTGAATTATCTTTAATAAAATCATATTTAATAAGGATATATTTTTATATATTTTCTAATATGTGATTTATGTATAGATATTCTTATTATTTATTTATATTATTTTATTTATTTTCTTTTAACTATTCTTCTAGAATTAATTGAGGTGAATTTTATGGTTCAATAGGGGTTTCCTATTATTTATTAAAGATTTCTAATAAATTTCAATATTATATATTAGGGAATATGAAGATTTTTTTATTGTCTTTTATAGTCTGGTTTTTTGTTTTTATTTATTTTAATAGCTTAATTTTAGAGAGTTTTGTATTGAAGATACAAAGGTGAATATTTTTCTTAAAATAAAAAATTCATAAGACTGTTTTAATCTTTTTTTTTAATGAAAATAAAATGTTTTATAAACTATATGAATAAGAAGCAAACGGATTTTAACCGCTCAAAAAATTAGTTAGCAGCTATTTTTTTACATTACTTCTTTTAACTGGAATTTAATTCAATTATTTTATTAACAATAAAATACCTCTTTTTGGTTTCAGTTAAAACATGGGTTATTTTTTCCTAAATTTAGGTCGAAACTAAATGTAAATCTTACTTCTTTGTTAAGATTAGTTTTTTTGAAACACCTTTTGAATGCAAATCAAATATTATATTTAAATATAATCCATAGATTTTATTAAATTGTTCAATTTAGTATACCATTAGTTCATTCGTGATATAACCCAATAACTAAAATAATTATGAAGATTGTTCCTGTTAACATTCATATTTTAATAAGTGAACTTTTTAATGTTAATGTTATTGGTAAAATAATAATAATTTCAATGTCAAAAATTAAAAAAATTACTGCGATTAAGAAAAAGTGAATAGAAAATGGAAGACGTTTAAATGTTATTGGATTAAACCCACATTCAAAGGGTGTTGATTTTTGTAAATCTACAATTGTTTTTTTTCTGATTGCCAATACTAGAATTATGATTGCAACAACAATAATTAAAATTATTAATAAATGTTTAATAGATAAATAAATTATTTATTTTCTATTGAAACTTTTAAGTTGGAAGCTTAATATACTATTTATATTAAATAAATTATTAACTTCCTCATCAGTAGATTCTTATGTATAAAAATAGTCATACTACATCAACAAAGTGTCAGTATCATGCTGATGCCTCAAATCCTACGTGGTGATTATCAGAGAAATGCAGCTTATAATTTCGTGATGTGGATACAAGAATAAAAATTGTTCCAATAATTACATGTAGTCCGTGGAACCCTGTTGCTATAAAAAATGTTGATCCATATACTGAATCTGAAATACAAAAGGGTGATTCAATATATTCATATAATTGTATTAAGGAGAAATATACTCCTAATATTACAGTAATAATTATGGCTTGATTTATTTTTGAGTAATTTTTATTAATTAGTTCATTATGAGCTCATGTAATTGAAATCCCTGACCCTAATAAAATTATTGTGTTTAGTATTGGGATATTAATTGGATTAAAAGTAATGATTCCTAATGGAGGTCATTTTATACCAATCTCTATAGTAGGTGCTAATCTTCTGTGGAAAAATGATCAAAAGAATCTTATGAAAAATAAAATTTCTGATAAAATAAATATTATTATACCGATTTTTATTGATAAAATAACTTTATAGGTATGAATACCTTGAAATCTAGCCTCTCGAATTACATCTCGTCATCATTGGATTATGGTTATAATAATGATAATATTTCCCATAAGTATTCCAGCTATAACGGAATTATGGAATCATATTACTATACCTGTTAGTGTTGTTATTACTCCGATAGTTCCTGTGATTGGTCATGGTCTTTTATCAACTAAATGAAATGGGTGATTATTCATTAATTTAAATTTCTCTAGAATATAAGGTTATAAGTGTTATAAACACATATGATTGGATAACTGCTACTGCTAGCTCAAATAGTATTAGTGTAATAAAAATAATAAAAGTTATAATCAGAACAGTTGCTGATAAATTTCTTCCTAATAGTGATATTAATAAGTGTCCTGCAATTATATTAGCTGTTAAACGTACAGCAAGAGATCCTGGTCGAATAATATTTCTTACTGTTTCAATTATTACTATAAATGGTATTAAAATACCAGGAGTACCTGTTGGTACAAGATGACAAAATATTCTGTTTGTTTTGTTTATTCATCCAAATAACATTAGCGATATCCACATTGGTAATGCAAGAGTTAGTGAAAATGTTAAATGGGCTGATGAAGTAAATACATATGGTATAAGACCTATTAAATTATTAAATAAAATTAGTATAAATATTCTAATTATAATTAAGTTTGTTCCTTTGTATTTTATTAATATTGATATTTCTTTGTTAAGGGTTTTTGAAATTAATTTTAATATTAATCTAATTTTATTTTCTGTAATCCATATTTTATATGGTATTATAATAATAAAAATTATAGTTCTTAATCAGTTTAGTGATAGTATACCTGTGCATGGATCAAATACTGAAAATAAGTTATTTATCATGTTCAGTTTAAATTTTTTTTAACTATTTTTTTTGTTATTGTGAAATACTTATTACTATTAAAATATATAATATACATACAGATAATAAATCTTATAATAAATATTATTATAAGTATAGTTCATCATATAGGTGATATTTGAGGCAAAAAGATTACTACTAAGTAATTTTAAGTTGACAACTTAATGTTTTTATTAAACTAAATCTTTTTCATTAAGAGTATTCGCTAATATACTATAATTTAGTTTAAGAGACCAATTCTTGCATTTAAGAAACTTAATGAGTATTTTTTAATTCAATTAATGAATGATCTTATATTAATTCTTTCTAATAGAATAGGTATAAAAGTGTGGTTTGCCCCACAAATTTCAGAACATTGACCATAAAATAACCCAGGTCGGTTCATTAATAAGTTTCCTTGATTGATTCGTCCTGGTGATGCATCTACCTTAATCCCAAGTACTGGTACTGTTCATGAGTGAATAACATCAGATGATGTTATTAATACTCGTGTTTGTGTATTATATGGTAATACTACTTTATTGTCTGTTTCTAGTAATCGAAATTGATTTATTTCGATATCATTTGAGGGTTTTATATATGAGTCGAATTCAATATTTTTAAAGTCGGAATATTCATAAGATCAATATCATTGATGACCAATTGTTTTAATCGAAATCATAGGTTTACTTGTTTCTTCAAGTATATAAAGAATTTTAATAGATGGTAATGCAATAAAAATTAATATAATTGCTGGCAGGATTGTTCAAATAAGTTCAATTATTTGGTTTTCTAATATGAATCGGTTGTTGAATCTTTTAATTATAATTAATGACATTATATATCCTACTATAATAGTAATTATTAAGATAATTATTATTGTATGGTCATGAAATATAATTAATTGTTCTATGATTGGTGAGTTTGCATTTTGGAAATTTAAATTTGATCATGTTGCAATTTCTAATAAAATATGTTTATTTATCCTTAAATCTTAATCTTAATGCATTTTTCTGCCATATTAGATTAATTAGTAATATATGGTAATTCTGAATATGAGTGTTCTTCAGGGGGTGTTTTTTGGAATCATTCAATTGATCTATTGTTATTAATATTAAATATAATTATTCGTTTAGCAATTATTCTTTCTCAAATAATGTATATTATTATTAATACACTAATAAGAGACATAGTTCTTCCTAAAGAAGATACAATATTCCATGAGGTGTAGATGTCAGGGTAATCTGAGTATCGTCGAGGGAATCCACTTAAACCTAAGAAATGTTGTGGAAAGAATGTTATATTTACTCCTAAAAATATTATAGTAAATTGAATTTTTAGTCATTTAGGGTTTATTATTAAACCTGTAAATAATGGGTATCATTGTACGAATCCTGCTATAATAGCAAATACTGCACCTATAGAAAGAACATAATGAAAGTGGGCTACTACATAGTATGTATCATGTAGAATAACATCAATTGAAGAGTTAGAAAGAATAATTCCTGTTAATCCTCCTATTGTAAATAAGAACACAAATCCATAGGCTCATAGTAGAGATACACTTTTTTTTAGAGTAATTCCATTTATTGTTGCTAGTCATCTGAATACTTTAATACCAGTTGGTACAGCAATAATCATTGTTGCTGAAGTAAAGTAAGCTCGTGTGTCTACATCTATACCTACAGTAAATATGTGGTGAGCTCATACTACAAATCCAAGTAACCCAATTGATATTATTGCGTATACTATTCCGATGTATCCAAATGATTCATTTTTTCCTCTCTCTTGTGTAACAATATGAGAGATTAATCCAAATCCTGGTAAAATTAAAATGTACACTTCAGGGTGTCCGAAGAATCAGAATAAATGTTGGTATAGAATTGGGTCACCCCCTCCTGATGGGTCAAAAAATGATGTATTAATATTTCGGTCTGTCAATAATATTGTAATAGCACCTGCTAAAACAGGAAGTGAAAGTAATAATAAAATTGCTGTAATAAATACTGATCAAACAAATAATGGTGTTCGGTCTATTGTTATAGTATTAGGTCGTATATTAATTACTGTAGTAATAAAATTTACTGCTCCTAAAATTGATGAAATACCTGCTATGTGTAGTGAAAAAATTGTTAAATCTACTCTTCTTCCTGAATGAGCAATATTACTTGATAAGGGTGGGTAAACTGTTCATCCTGTTCCTGCTCCTATTTCTACTATTGAGCTAGTTAAAAGAAGTGTTAGTGAAGGGGGTAATAATCAAAATCTTATATTATTTATTCGTGGAAAGGCTATATCAGGAGCTCCAATTATTAAGGGTAGAAGTCAATTACCAAACCCTCCAATTATGATTGGTATCACTATAAAGAAAATTATGATAAATGCATGAGATGTAACAATTACATTATATATTTGATCATTATTAAGAAATGGCCCTGGCTGTGCTAGTTCAATTCGAATTAGTATACTTAGTATTATTCCTAAGATTCCAGATCAAATTCCGAAGATAAAGTATATTGTTCCAATATCTTTATGATTTGTAGAGAATAGTCATTTATTCATGTTGAAATGACTGAAGAATTAGGTGGTAAACTGTAAATTTATTTATGGATTTGAGTCCTTTCAATATAATTTACTATATGGTCTTGTAGTTTAATAAAAAATGTTAAATTGCAAATTTAAAGTTGACTAAGTCTAAGACTTAAAATTTGATTAATATTTCCAACTTTGAAGGTTAACAGTTTTTTTAACTTAAAGCCTTTTTTAACAGAAAACAGCTTAAAAGTAAGGTTTAACCAAAAACAGAGTTGGTAGTGTTAATATATTGAAGTTGATTATTCATATAGAAATTTCATTTGAATTAAATAATTTATTTTTATTTGTTAATGAATTTCTTATAATTGATAAGAATGTCATGCGTAGATATATAAATATAACTAATAAAGATAACATAATTATTATTGAAATAATTAATAAAAGCTTTATGTTAATTATATACCATATAGTTATGTATTTAATTGAAAATCCTACTAATGGAGGTATACCTCCCATTGAAAGAAGCGTGATTCATAAGGTTATTTTATTATTTAATATTCCTGAGAATACTATTTGGTTGATATATTTATTATTCTCTGCTTTAAGAATTAAGGAAAGTATAAATAATAATCTTGAGTATAGCATTAAGTAAACAATTCACATTAAATTATACTTTATAATAGATAAAATGAAACCTATATTAAAAATAGATGAATACCCAATTATTTTTTTAATTGAGTTTTGGTTTAACCCCAAAATGGCGCCAATTGCAATTGTTAAAATGATGATTATTCTGATTTTTGTTATTAAATAACTTATTAACACTAATGGTGCAATTTTATTAATTGTTAACATAATGATTACTATTGAAAATGTTAATCCTTCAATTACAGTTAAAACCCAATTGTGGAAGGGGGCTACCCCTATTTTGATTAGAATTGCTGCTATTAATATGTAATCATAATTATAATCTCCCTTTATAATTATGATTATTATACCTAGCATTAATATTGATGATCTAATTCTTTGAATAATAAAATATTTTATTGTGGATTCTGACGAAATTGATAATTTTGAAATTATTAATGGGATAATAGAAACTAATGAGATTTCTAATCCACACCAAATAGTAATTCAGTTATTAGATCTAATGGATAAAATAATCCCTAAGATTATTGTTATGTAGAATAATATTTTACTTGAATTTAATATTAAAAAGAAGAAGATTTTACTTCTATATTCAGGGTATGAACCTATTAGCTTTTATTAGCTTATCTTTTTGCTGTAATTAAATGTATGATGCATATTGAATTTTGATTTCAAAAGGTAAGTTTGATTCTTAAATTTACAATGAAAATAGTTACTCACTATATAATTTATTCTATCAAAATAATCCTTTAATCAGGCATATCATT